AAAACAATAAAAAAAAAAATTATTGAAATAAAAGAAATTTATAAAAAAGTTCCGCGATGGTCATACAGATTAATTACCGAGTTGGAACACGAGTCCGGCGAAACCTTGGGAACTGGGGCAGGGGATCCTGAAATTCGTTCAAGACCCACCAAACGTGTAGTCATTTTTACTAGCAAAAAGACAAAAAAGAGTCGTGATCAAAAAGAAAATCCCGTGATTTTGACAACTTTTTCAAACACAAATTCGGATTTTCGTCGAGAGATAATCAAAGGAACTATGCGTGCTCAAAGACGTAAAGTAGTTACTTGTAGATTGATGTACCAAGAGCCGATCAGCCCCCTTTTCGCGGGGGAAGTCCTCAACGGATTCCAAAAGATTTTTTTTGAGGTTTTTTACACTATATGTGATATTTTTGAAAATATACAAATAATTTTTATAAATTTGATGTGGCCAAACCCAGAACTCACAACTTCGGAAGAAAAAAAGCCAGAAAAACATGAGAAAGAAACAAAAAAAGATAAAAAAGAAAAAGAGGATATGAAGGATCTGGCACGTGTAGAAATAGCAGAAGCCTGGGATACTATGGAACATGGTCAACCAGTAAGATGCTGCTTATTACTAACCCACTCTTTTCTTAGAAAATATATTATATTTCCGCCATTGATAATAGTTAAAAATATAATCCGTATGATATTATTTCAAATTCCCGAATGGTCCGGGGATTTCAAGGATTGGAAGAAAGAAATGCATGTTAAATGCACCTATGGCGGAGTTCCATTATCCGAAAACGAATTTCCAAAAAACTGGTTAGAAGAGGGTATGCAGATTAAGATAATGTTTCCTTTTCGTTTGAAACCTTGGCACCCATCTAATCTAGGAGTTCCTGATAATGATCCACAGAAAAATAAAGATTCACAAAATGATTTTTGTTTTTTAACAGTTTTTGGACTGACAACTGACCGACCTTTTGGTTCGGGTAGAAAACCAAACCTATCATTATTTTTTGAACCCATTTTTAAAGAACTCAAAATAAAAATTAGAAAATTTAAAAAGAAATGCTTTATAATTTTAAGAGTTTCAAAAGAACAAAAAAAACAGATCCTTAAAAGTACTCACTTTTTAAAATTAAAAGAAATAAAAAAAAAGTATTTCGAAAAAATAAAAAAAATAAAAGTAGATGAATTGAGTCAAACTAAAAACGATTCGATAATCAATAATTTGCCCATTACTGACTCGGCCATTCAAAAGGAATCCCTAGATTTTACGAATTATTCATTGACAGAAAAAAAAATGCAGGATCTAACTGATAAAACAAACACAATCCTAAATCAAATCCAAAAAATAAAAAAAGAAAAAAAAAAAGTATTTCGAAAAAAGCTTTGGCAAAGATTAAAAAGAATAAATATTCGATTAATCCGCAAATCACATTATTTTATAAAATTTTTCATTGAAACGATAGACATAGATATCTTTTTATGTATCATTAATATTCGTAGATATATTAGTAATATTCGTAGAATCAATACACAAACTTTTATTAAATCAACAAAAAAAAACTTTAATAAATACATTAAAAGAAATCAAGAACGAATTGATAAAAAAAATAAAAGTGAAAAGTTAATTGACTTTATTTCGAGTATAAAAGAGTCACTTTATAATACGAATATTAGTAATGAAAATGCAACAACTTTTTGTGGCTTATCCTACTTTCCCCAAGACTATGTATTTTACAAACTCTTACAAACCCAATTGTTTAACTTATCTAGATTAAAACCTGTCTTTGAATATAAAGGAACTTCTCTTTTTATTAAAAATGAAATAAAAGATTATTTTGGTGGAACACAACAACTTTTTAATTCTGAATTAAGACATAAGAATTGTAATAATTCTGGAATGAATCAATGGATAACTTGGTTAAAGAATCATTATCAATATCAATATGATATATCTCAGATTAGCTGGTCTAGACTAGTCCCACAAAAATGGAGAAATAGATTCAATGAACACTATATGGCTCAAAATAAGGATTTATGTGATTCCTCTAAAAAAACGAAATTAATTCGCTATGAAAAACTAAAAAATTTTGAAACGGGTTCATTACTGAATGAAAGGAAGAGTTTTCAAAAACAATATAGATATGATCTGTTAGCATATAAATTTATTAATTCTGAAAATAAGAAGTACTCTTCAATTTATGGATCACCATTAAACGTAAAAAAAAACCAAAAAGTTTTTTCAAATTTCCACAATAATTATATAGTAAAAGATTCTATTAAAGATATGGAAAAAAATATCGATAGAAAATATTTTTATTGTCGAATTATCAATTTTTCTCGTAGCAAGACAGGCAATCGAGACAATCAAGAAATTTTTTTTGATTGGATGGGAATGAATGAAGAAATACTAAATGGTCCCATATCAAATTCTGAGCATTGGTTCTTCCCAGAATTATTAATACTTTATAATTTTTATAAAAATAAACCGTGGGTTATACCAATAAAGTTACTTCTTTTAGATTCTAATATAAAAGAAAATACTAAGAATGAAAAAAAATTTCTTGAATTAAAAAAACGAAATAAAAGGCCAACGGCGGACCAAGCAAATCTTGAATCCGCTCTTTCAAACCAAGAAAGAGATATTGAAGAAGATTCTACAGGTACATATGTTGAAGAAGATTCTATGGGTACATATGTTGAAGAGTATTCTACTGTTACAGATGTTCAAAAAGATTCTACAGGTGTTGATTCAGACATAAACCAAAACTATAAAAACTCGGAAATTGATTTCGCCCAAGACAAATTTTTGGTTTATCAATTTCGATGGGGGAATGATTTTGTAGATAAAAAAATAATTGAAAACATAAAAATATATTGTCTCCTGCTTAGAGTGAGAAATCCAAGAGAACTTGCTCTATTCTATATCAGGAGGAGACAATTGAATATGGATTTTCTGGTTAAAAACCGCACAATTTCAGAATTGATTAAAAGAGGAATTTTTATTCTTGAACCACTCCGTCTATCTATGCAAAATGATGGGCAATTTATTGTGTATCAAACCATTAGTATTTCATTGGTTCATAAAAGTAAACACCAAATAAATAAAAAATATCGACAAAAAAAATATATTGATAAGAATTTTGATGAAAGCATTACAAAAAATAAAAAAATGACTCGAAATAGCGATAAAAATTATTATGATTTACTTGTTCCTGAAAATATTTTATCACCTAGACTTCGGAGAGAGTTTAGAATTATAATTTGTTTAAATTCTAGGAAGAGAGATGATAAGCATAATAATTCAGCGTTTGGGAATCGGAAGAAAGTAAACAGCCCAATTTTGGATAAAAACACAAGATATAAAAAAAAACTTATGAAATTAAAGTTATTTCTTTGGCCCAATTATCGATTAGAAGATTTAGCTTCTATGAATCGGTATTGGTTTAATACCAATAATGGCAGTCGTTTCAGTATGTTAGGAATACATATCTATCTGCCACCGACAACGAATTACAATTACAAGGCCATTTGTTGCTGGGAGTCCCTTTTTAAGTATATTTTGTGGATAAAAAGCGAACTTTTATGATACATGTTCAAATATAATTTTAAATAAAATAAAAATAGGATTTATTCCATTTGATTTAATAAAATCCGAAATTGTTAAAGAAATTAGGATTCTTGTATAGACTAAATTAAAACGAGTGACATTATTATTACTGATCAATAAAGATATCTATCAATAAAAAAAAATATTTTAAAATAAAAAAATAGGGGAGGTTTTAATTTTATGGTAAAAAACTCATTCATTTCGGTTATTTCACAAAAAGAAAAAGAAGAAAACAGAGGATCTGTTGAATTTCAAATATTTCGTTTCACGAATAGGATACGAAGACTTACTTCACATTTAAAATTACACAAAAAAGACTATTTATCTCAGATAGGCCTTCGTAAACTTCTGGGAAAACGTGAACGACTGCTGTCTTATTTGTCAAAGAAAAATAGAATGGGTTATAAAGAATTAATTAATCGCTTGGATATTCGGGAGTCAAAAACTCGTTAATTTTAGGGGGCGTTTTTAATTATTTGATTTATTATATCTTGAATTTTAATGAACTTTTTTTCGTTTTCAGCAATTCATGAAAGAATGAATCAAGGAAAAAACTATGAATATACCAGTTACAAGAAAAGACCTCATGATAGTCAATATGGGCCCTCAACATCCATCAATGCATGGTGTTCTTCGACTTATCATTACTCTAGATGGTGAAGATGTTATTGACTGTGAACCAATATTGGGCTATTTACACCGAGGGATGGAAAAAATTGCAGAAAACCGAACAACTATCCAATATTTGCCTTATGTAACACGTTGGGATTATTTAGCTACTATGTTCACAGAAGCAATAACTGTAAATGGACCGGAAAAGTTGGGAAATATTCAAGTACCTAAGAGAGCCAGTTATATCCGAATAATTATGTTGGAGTTGAGCCGTATAGCTTCTCATTTGTTATGGCTGGGTCCTTTTATGGCGGATATTGGTGCCCAGACTCCCTTTTTCTATATTTTCAGAGAAAGGGAATTAGTATATGATCTATTCGAAGCTGCCACTGGTATGAGAATGATGCATAATTATTTTCGGATCGGAGGAGTAGCAGCCGACCTACCTCATGGCTGGATAGATAAATGTTTGGATTTCTGCGATTATTTTTTAACAAGGGTTGCTGAATATCAACAGCTTATTACACGAAATCCTATTTTTGTAGAACGAGTCGAGGGGGTAGGGGTTATTGGTAGCGAGGAAGTAATAAATTGGGGTTTATCGGGACCAATGTTGCGAGCGTCCGGAATCCAATGGGATCTTCGTAAAGTTGATCATTATGAGTGTTACGACGAATTTGATTGGGAAGTACAATGGCAAAAAGAAGGAGATTCATTGGCTCGTTATTTAGTCCGAATTGGCGAAATGATAGAATCCATAAAAATTATTCAACAGGCTCTGGAAGGAATTCCGGGGGGACCCTATGAAAATTTAGAAATCCGATACTTTGATCGAGAAAGGAATCCAGAATGGAATGATTTTGAATATCGCTTTATTAGTAAAAAACCTTCTCCGACATTTGAATTGCCGAAACAAGAGCTTTATGTGAGAGTCGAAGCCCCAAAGGGAGAGTTGGGGATTTTTCTGATAGGGGATCGGAGTGGTTGTCCTTGGAGATGGAAAATTCGCCCTCCAGGTTTTATCAATTTGCAAATTCTTCCGCAGTTAGTTAAAAGAATGAAATTGGCTGATATTATGACAATACTCGGTAGTATAGATATCATTATGGGAGAAGTTGATCGTTGAAATGATAATTGATACACTAGATACACTAGAAGTACAAGATATCGATTCTTTTTCTAGATTGGAAGTTTTAAAAGAGGTTTATGGAATTATATGGTTACTTATTCCTATTTTGACTCTTGTATTGGGAATCACAATAGGCGTGTTGGTAATTGTATGGTTAGAAAGAGAAATATCCGCAGGAATACAACAACGTATTGGACCTGAATATGCGGGCCCTTTGGGAGTTCTTCAAGCTCTAGCAGATGGGACAAAACTTCTTTTCAAAGAAAATATTTTTCCATCTAGAGGGGATACTCGTTTATTCAGTATCGGTCCATCTATAGCAGTTATATCGATTTTAGTAAGCTATTTAGTAGTTCCTCTTGGTTATCATCTTGTTTTAGCGGATCTCAATATCGGTATTTTTTTATGGATTGCCATTTCAAGTATTGCTCCCATTGGACTTCTTATGTCAGGATACGGGTCAAATAATAAATATTCCTTTTTAGGCGGTCTACGAGCTGCTGCTCAATCCATTAGTTATGAAATACCATTAACTTTATGTGTGTTATCAATATCTCTACGTGCGATTCGTTGATACATATACATAAAATTTTATCTATTCCTTCCTTTTTAGGAAGAAAGGGATGAGATGAATTGATTATATATCTTAATTTTTTTTTTTTATTAATTATTTGGATTGAAGAGTTAAATCAAATAGTTATATGAGTGAAAGAAAACAGCCTATATCTTATATATACTATATAAATTCGCAGTAAAAATATTGAGTCTCATTTTCCATGTATAAGAGTTAATTAAAGAGTTAAACGGAAATAAATATAAAGATAAAAGACCGTTTCCCCAAAAATAGGTTGAGTGGTCAGCCGTACTTGAAGCGGGCTCAAAAGATCAACCGTATTGCGTTTTCACTAGCGTTTGTATGTATTAACATACACGTATTATCATAACGGGGGGTTGAACAAAAACGAGTGGATGGTTAGAAACACCAAGATATGGAATGGGTTAGTAATGGAAATGGATATTATTTAAATTATTCAAAAGTAAATTTTTAGATAATATCCAAATAAAGAAGACTTATTGGGGCTTAAAGTTGGTAGAAATGATTAGGCAGTACTCCCCAAAGCACGATTCCAATCCAGAATATGCTCCTATCCACCGATTAAATATGTAACTATTGGAAACGAAAAAATCCTTTACTTTAGTTTGTAAGACCCCTTTCTCTTAGAAATAGAAAGAAGAATAGGAACGAAAAAAAGGGGGCGGGAATAAACTCAACTACAAAAAAAATATATTTTTTATTTCCATAACTCATATATTACATATTACATAATTTGTATCATAATTCATGAATTAATATGAAAATTAATATGAAATTGTTTTTCGTAAGTGAAAGCGGCGGGTTTTTTATTATTGTTACAAGAAGTATTTTATTGACAAATAAAGTTATTACTCAACAAAGAAGAATTCAAATTATTAAAGAAAGGGTGAGATCAATTCAGAAGTACGTTGTTGTTTTTTTTTCTTATTATTTTATTTTTTAATAATTAAAATAATAATTGTATAAAAATAATATAATAATTGTATAAAAATAATAATTATAACATACAGAATTAAATTGGTCTAATTTTGAGCCGTTCAATAAAATTGGACCTTATCCGTTCTACAAACATATCAAGATAAAATAAGACTTACTCGGTCCTTAAATTTATTTCAGGCCTTCAAGGAGCCGTATGAGGTGAAAATCTCATGTACGGTTCTGTAATAGCGATGATAACAGTGATGGTATCATCGACTATAATTATCTAATAGTTCAAGTACAATTGATATAGTTGAAGCGCAATCAAAATATGGTTTTGGGGGGTGGAATTTGTGGCGTCAGCCTATAGGGTTTATAATTTTTATCATTTCTTCCCTAGCAGAATGTGAGAGATTACCTTTTGATTTACCAGAAGCAGAAGAAGAATTAGTAGCAGGTTATCAAACCGAATACTCGGGTATCAAATTTGGTTTATTTTATGTTGCTTCCTATCTAAACCTCTTAGTTTCTTCATTATTTGTAACAGTTCTTTACTTGGGAGGTTGGAATATCCCTATTCCGGATATATATGTTTCTAAGATTTTTGAAATAAATAAAACGAGTGTAATCTTTGGAGCAACAATTAGTATCTTTATTACATTAGCTAAAACCTATTTGTTATTGTTCATTACTATAACAACAAGATGGACTTTGCCGAGGCTAAGAATGGACCAACTATTAAATCTTGGCTGGAAATTTCTTTTACCTATTTCTCTCGGTAATCTATTATTAACAACCTCGTCTCAACTTTTTTCGCTGTAAAGGAATATTTTATATTCCTAATTTGTTTCAAACAAGAGAAATAAACAAATAAAAAACCATTCATATATATTCACGATATGTTTTCTATGGTAACTGGATTCATGAATTATGGTCAACAAACAGTACGCGCTGCAAGGTACATTGGTCAAAGTTTCATGATTACTTTATCACACGCAAATCGTTTACCCGTAACTATTCAATATCCTTATGAAAAATTAATAACCGCGGAACGTTTCCGTGGTCGAATTCATTTTGAATTCGATAAATGTATTGCTTGTGAAGTATGTGTTCGTGTATGTCCTATAGATCTACCCGTTGTTGATTGGAACTTGGAAACAGATATTCGGAAGAAACGGTTACTTAATTATAGTATTGATTTCGGAATCTGTATATTTTGTGGTAATTGTGTTGAGTATTGCCCAACAAATTGTTTATCAATGACTGAAGAATATGAACTTTCGACTTATGATCGTCACGAATTAAATTATAATCAAATTTCTTTGGGTCGTTTACCAATGTCAGTAATTGAGGATTATACAATTCGAACAATTTTCAATTCGCCTCAAATTAAAAAAAGTAAATCTCTTGATTAAATAATACTTTCCAATTACTTTAATGGTACCAAAGCTACATTTTGATCTAATTTTAAATTAAGGTTTCCTTAATTTAATTTTATTTGGTCAATAACAAAAAATTTCAACTATTGGATTGGTTAGTAAGAATCGGGTCGAAGTTTGGATTGAAAAGATATTAATTAAAATAGCTGTATATATTGGGGTTTGAAAATATAGAATTTAAAATTATAACTACTTTTTTCGATAAATAATCAAATGAGCCCAAAAATTGTACCTACATTTATTCACATCCCTTAGAATTTAATAGAATTTAATTAGGAATTTTAATTAGGAATTTCGCAAAAATTATAAAAAAAAAATTTATGGTCGGGTCTCAATAAGGTCATGAAAAAAATTTTTATTTATTTATCTTTTATTTTACATATAATGGATTTGCCTGGACCAATACATGATTTTCTTTTAGTATTTCTGGGGTCTGGTCTTATACTAGGGGGTATAGGTGTGGTATTATTTACCAACCCCATTTATTCAGCCTTTTCGTTGGGGCTGGTTCTTATTTGTATATCTTTATTCTATATTCTATTAAACTCATATTTTGTAGCTGCTGCACAACTTCTTATTTACGTGGGAGCTATAAATGTTTTAATAGTATTTGCTGTGATGTTCATGAATGGTTCAGAATATTACAAAGAGTTTAATCTTTGGGCCATTGGAGATGGGGCTACTTTGTCCATTTGTACAAGTATTTTTGTTTTACTAATGATTACTATTACAGATACGTCATGGTACGGGATTATTTGGACTACAAGATCAAATCAGATTATAGAGCAAGATTTGATAAGTAATAGTCAACAAATTGGAATTCATTTATCAACAGATTTTTTTCTGCCATTTGAATTCATTTCAATAATTCTTTTAATTGGTTTGATAGGTGCAATTGCCGTGGCACGCCAGTAATAAATCTATAAAATTCGCAACATTAACACAAATTAAACTCTCTTCTGTGTTATTATAGTTTTTCTCTTCCATTTTAACATTTTTTATGTCTAAAATCGAAAATATAAATTATTTTATTCAATCTATTACTAATACAATATATTCCTTTGTTCCGCACTTTATATTCTAATCAATTGAATCTCTTGCATTGTTGTTGAGTTCATATTGAAACGAATAAAAATTGATACGGAGTTAGTCAATGATGCTCGAATATGTACTTGTTTTGAGTGCCTACTTATTTTCTCTCGGTATTTATGGATTGATCACGAGCCGAAATATGGTTAGAGCTCTTATGTGTCTTGAACTTATACTGAATGCCGTTAATATAAATTTCGTAACATTTTCTGATTTTTTTGATAGTCGCCAATTAAAAGGAAATATTTTCTCAATTTTTGTTATAGCTATTGCAGCCGCTGAAGCAGCTATTGGACCGGCTATTATTTCGTCAATTTATCGTAACAGAAAATCAATTCGTATCAATCAATCGAATTTGTTGAATAAGTAGTATTAATCATATAAATTGGAATATTAAAAAATTTCAATTAAACCACTATACCTTAAACATATGACCATACATGTTTTCGAAAATGTAAGAAATCAAAGTATCTTGGCTATATCGCATGAGTCGATGCAGAAGTAGATTTCTTCAAAATTTCTGGTAAATTATTGATTCATCTGGTGTCTAAATATATGATTCATTTACAAAGTTACTAGATCGAAAATTTATGACGTTAAAAAATTTATAGATACAATGTCACATTCAGTAAAGATTTATGATACGTGTATAGGGTGTACTCAATGTGTGCGAGCCTGCCCAACCGATGTATTAGAAATGATACCTTGGGACGGATGTAAGGCTAAGCAAATCGCTTCCGCTCCAAGAACCGAAGATTGTGTTGGTTGTAAGAGATGTGAATCCGCCTGTCCAACAGATTTCTTGAGCGTTCGTGTTTATTTATGGAATGAAACCACTCGAAGTATGGGTCTAGCTTATTAATACTTTCCAGAAAACCCTACTCGAATACATTTGATTTTTTACCCTTACCGACAAAAACCCGCGCTCAAAATATATATTTCGAGCACGGGTTTTTCTGGTCCAAGTTTATTTTGTTTTTACCATGAATAATTTTCCTTGGTTAACGCTAATTGTAGTTTTTCCAATATCCGCGGGTTCCTTAATTTTATTTCTTCCGCATAGAGGAAATAAGGTAATTAGGTGGTATACTATATTTATATGCATAACGGAACTCCTTCTAACAACTTATGCATTCAGTTATCATTTCCAATTGGATGATCCATTAATGCAATTAACAGAGAATTATAACTGGATCCATTTTTTTTATTTTTACTGGCGATTGGGAATAGATGGGATTTCTATAGGACCGGTTTTACTGACAGGATTTATCACAACTTTAGCTACTTTAGCGGCTTGGCCCGTCACTCGAGATTCCCGACTATTCCATTTCCTAATGTTAGCAATGTATAGCGGTCAAATAGGCCCATTTTCTTCTCAAGACCTTTTACTTTTTTTTATCATGTGGGAGTTGGAATTAATTCCAGTTTATCTACTTCTATCCATGTGGGGGGGGAGGAAACGTTTGTATTCAGCTACAAAATTTATTTTATACACTGCCGGAGGTTCTGTTTTTTTATTAATGGGAGTTCTAGGTATTGGGTTATATGGTTCCAATGAACCAACATTAAATTTTGAAACATTGGCTAATCAATCGTATCCTGTAGCGCTGGAAATAATCTTCTATATTGGATTTCTTATTGCTTTTGCTGTCAAATCACCGATCATACCCTTACACACATGGTTACCAGACACCCATGGAGAAGCCCACTATAGTACTTGTATGCTTTTAGCCGGAATTTTATTAAAAATGGGAGCGTATGGATTGGTTCGAATCAATATGGAATTATTACCCCACGCCCATTCTATAGTTTCTCCTTGGCTGATGATAATAGGCACAATTCAAATAATTTATGCAGCTTCAACATCTCTCGGTCAGCGTAATTTAAAAAAACGAATAGCTTATTCCTCTGTATCGCATATGGGTTTCATAATTATAGGAATTGGTTCTCTAAGTGATACAGGACTTAACGGGTCCATTTTACAAATAATTTCTCACGGATTTATTGGCGCTGCGCTTTTTTTCTTGGCCGGAACGAGTTATGATAGAATACGACTTGTTTATCTCGACGAAATGGGTGGAATGGCTATTGCAATTCCAAAAATATTCACGACTTTCAGCATCTTTTCAATGGCTTCGCTTGCATTACCGGGCATGAGTGGTTTTGTTGCCGAATTGATAGTTTTTTTTGGAATCCTTACTAGCCAAAAATATCTTTTAATGACAAAAATATTCATTACTTTTATAATGGCAATCGGCATGATATTAACTCCTATTTATTCATTATCTATGTTACGCCAGATGTTCTACGGATACAAGCTTTTTAATAATGCCCCAAACTCTTATTTTTTTGATTCTGGTCCGCGAGAGTTATTTGTTTCGACTTCTATACTTTTGCCTGTAATAGGTATTGGTATTTATCCCGATTTCGTTTTCGCATTATCAGTTGACAAGGTAGAAGCTATTCTATCGAATTTTTTTTTAGACAGGTTTAGTCAATAAAGCAAACTCTAATAATCATGTGATTTTTAAAACCATTTGTTATCCAATAAAAAATAAGTATTTATTTTTCTGCTTGAAAGTTAAATAAAAAATTTGGAATTGTATTATAACTATATAACTAGATATGGTTGACATTTTCGAGAACCATTTGAATTAAGTAATGTAAATAGAATGATTCAAATGGTTCTTGATGGTTTACATGAGGTTTTCATAGATCTACACGTATCCTATCCTATAGTTAAGTAAGTACTCAATTAGATGGTAATGTAAACGAACCATAACTATGCAATCCTATTCCTAATAGATTAACGCCAAAATAGCATATCCAAATGATAAGAAAACCGATTGAGGCCACAATCGCAGAATTTACACTTTCAAAATTTTTATTTGTTCGAATATGTAAATAAATCGCAAATATGGTCCAAGTAATAAATGCCCAAGTTTCTTTTGGATCCCAATTCCAATAAGCTCCCCATGCTTCATTAGCCCATACTGCCCCCGAAAGAATACCGATGGTTAAAAAAATAAAACCTAAACTAATAATACGATAACTCCAATTATCCAATTGTTGAATTAATTGATACCGGTAATAATTCTGAGAAGAAATCACATAAGTGTTTTGTACGACATTGTTTATTTCATTCGCGTATTGAATCTCAGCAAAGTAAAATGACTCATTTAATAAATTATTGTTTTTACTAAAAATCTTTATTAATTTTCGAAATGTAATGACTAGAAGGGCTAGGGATAATAATGATCCACACAAAAGAGCTGCATAGCCCAATACCATCATACTTACGTGCATCATTAACCAATGGGATTGTAGCGCGGGTACTAATATTGAAGAGTGGTGCATTTCTGTTAAAAGACCCGAAGTCGCAAAACTTTGGGTAAAAATAACACTTGGCGCAGTTATTGCGTTTAAATGGTTTTTTTTTTTTTTTAAATACGGAATCATATGAATAATGAAAAAACTCCACGAAAGAAAAATTAATGATTCATACAAATCGCTTAATGGTAAATGTCCTAAAAAAAACCAACGGGTAACTAATAATCCTGTTATGCAAAAAAAAGTAGCTATCATTCCCTTTTCGGATGAATCATATAGTCCTACGATTTCATCAACTAATAAAGTTATTAAATGAATTATAATTACAATTGAAATGATCGAAAAGGATATATGAGTTAATATACGCTCTAAAGTTGAAAATATCATAAAAATTATTAAAAAGAAAAATAAGGGTTCCTTTAATTATTAATTATAGGAATTATAGATTATAGTATAGGAATTAAAACAGGAATTAAATTCATTACTCTTTTATAAAATGCCATGCCGCTACTCGGATTCGAACCGAGATGCTCTAGCACTGCTTCCTAAGAGCAGCGTGTCTACCGATTTCACCATAGCGGCTTATTCGAAATAATAATAACCTATTTTAATTCAATCGTCGAGATTGAGGAAGTTAATTCAATCTTTTTTTTAGGCAACATTAAAATTCATCAATAAAATTTTGTTTCAAAATTAAGGATTTAAACGTTTACATTAATAATATTTATTATTCTTAATTATCATTTTTTTTATTTATTTATTTAAAATTTTCGGGTATCCTCGGTATACTTTTTTTTTTTTTTACTTAACTAACAACGGGGTTTTTCATTTAATAGTTTATTACCTTAAGTATTCACTATGTCAAATATAATATATTGAAGTAGATAAAATACAAAATATTTTGTATTTTATTTATATTTTCGTCGTATTACATTCTTACATGTAATAAAATACATCGAAAGGTTTAATAACCCAATGCCCGTCCTGCTTACTAAAAAAATTTTAATAATTTTTCTATATGTGTTAATTAAAAATTAAATTGGAAAAGTTCGAAGAAAAAAGAGTACACTTAATTTTAATTTTTAAATTTGAATGAACCTAGTAGTTAATTTATTAAAGTATACAAAATAACGAATTTTGTAAAAGCCTTTTATGGGCCCCTTTATTTTTATTTTCCATAAATTTTCCGGAAAATAAAGCGGGGAATATCATAGTATTTTCTACAAATAGCTTTTTTGAAATGGAAGACAATCAATTTAGTTATAAAAAAAATTCCTTAATGAAATGATTCGGAATAACTGAACTAAACCGCAACAAAGACGTTTTGTTTTATGGGAAATTAGGTTTTATTAGTCAAGTTATGGGCTTTATCATGCATATAAAAGACTCTTTTTGTTGTCATTATTTATCCTTTCGAGATATAAATAAATTATTGTAATACGTAATAATTAGACCTAAAATTAAATTTTTAATTTTTTATCTTCATAAAATTTTACTTAAAATTAACAATTCAATATTACTAAAAAAAAAAAAATACATAATACATATTTATTTTTAATTCAAACCTTGTTCATATAATTTGAACAAACCTAACTCCTTCATTTGAAATATTTGAAGTTGTTTCGAAAGATTACGAATAATTAAAGCTAAAAAATTTTATTTAAGTTTTATTTTATATATCTTAATTTTTTTTTTATTAATCGACCTCTTTCAAAAGAAAAGAAATAAGAAATGGTGAATCAGAAACAATTAATTAAGATAATTTAAGATATTTTTTTTTATTTATTTTTTTATGGAATATACATATCAATATTCATGGATCATACCTTTTATTCCACTTCCAGTTCCTATGTTAATAGGAACAGGACTTATAATTTTTCCAACGGTAACCAAAAATCTTCGCCGTATGTGGGCTTTTACTAGTGTTTTCTTATTAAGTATAGTTATGGTTTTTTCAGCCCATTTATTTATTCAGCAAATAAATAATAATTCTGTATATCAATATGTATGGTCTTGGACCATCAATAATGATTTTTCTTTAGAGTTTGGCTCCTTGGTTGATCCACTTACTTCGATTATGTCAATATTAATCACTAGTGTTGGGATTATGGTTCTTATTTATAGTGACAATTATATGTCTCATGATCAGGGATATGTCCGATTTTTTGCTTATATGAGTTTTTCTAATACGTCCATGTTGGGATTAGTTACTAGTTCGAATTTAATACAAATTTATTTTTTTTGGGAATTAGTTGGAATGTGTTCTTATTTATTAATAGGTTTTTGGTTCACACGACCCAGTGCGGCGAATGCTTGTCAAAAAGCTTTTGTAACTAATCGTATCGGGGATTTTGGTTTATTATTAGGAATTTTAGGTTTGTATTGGATAACAGGAAGTTTTGAATTTCGGGATTTGTTTAAAATATTGAATAACTTAATTTACAATAATGAAGTTAATCTTTTATTTGTTACTTTATGTGCTTTACTATTATTTGCCGGCCCAGTTGCTAAATCCGCCCAATTTCCCCTTCATATCTGGCTACCTGATGCCATGGAAGGGCCTACCCCTATTTCGGCTCTTATACATGCTGCTACGATGGTAGCAGCAGGAATTTTTCTTGTAGCTCGCCTTCTTCCTCTTTTCATAGGTATACCTTACATATTAAATATAATCTCTTTGGTAGGTATAATAACATTATTTTTAGGAGCTACTTTAGCTCTTGCTCAAAAAGATATTAAAAGAGGTTTAGCTTATTCTACAATGTCTCAATTGGGTTATATGATGTTAGCTTTAGGTATGGGTTCCTATCAAGCTGCTTTATTTCATTTGATTACTCACGCTTATTCGAAAGCATTGTTGTTCTTAGGATCTGGATCGATTATTCATTCGATGGAAACTATTGTTGGATATTCTCCAGAAAAAAGTCAGAATATTGTTATTATGGGCGGTTTAAGAAAACATGTACCAATTACAAAAACTTCTTTTTTATTAGGTACACTTTCTCTTTGTGGTATTCCACCTCTTGCTTGTTTTTGGTCCAAAGATGAAATTCTTAATGATAGTTGGTTGTATTCACCAATTTTTGCAATAATTGCTTGTTCTACGGCAGGATTAACTGCCTTTTATATGTTTCGTATATATTTACTTACTTTTGAAGGACATTTAAACATTTATTTTCAAAATTACAGTGGCAAAAAAAACAGCTCGTTCTATTCTATGTCTCTATGGGGTAAAGATAAAGAAGGACAAAAAGTTATGAATATGAAAACAAACTTTCCTTTATTTGATTTATTAATGATGAAAAACAATGAAAGAGTTTCTTTTTTAAACACATACCAAATTGATAGTAATGAAAATGGAAGAAACATGGTACAGCCTTTTACTTTTCTTAGTATTACTCATTTGAGTAATACTAAGAAAACTTTCTCATATCCTCATGAGTCGGACAATACTCTCTTATTTCCGATACTTGTATTAGTTTTATTTACGTTATTTGTTGGCGCTGTAGGAATTCCTTTCTTCAATCAGGAAGGCGTGGATTTAGGTATATTATCTAAATTGTTAACTCCGTCCATAAATCTTTTACATCAAAACCGAACCCATTCTGTGGATTGGTATGAATTTTTTACAAATGCGGTTTTTTCAATCAGTATAGCTTGTTTCGGAATAATTCTAGCATTTTTTTTCTATAAGCCTATTTATTGCTCTTTACAAAATTTTAATTTTTTTGTTAAAAGAATTTCTATATTATTTTATGCTCCAAAACTTGCATTTTATTTGGAGAGTAAAATAATAAATATTCTATTTAATTGGTCATATCATCGTGGTTACATAGATCTTTTTTATGATATTTCCTTAAAAAATGGTATAAGAAGATTAGCTCAACTAAGTCGTTTTTTTGATAGAAGAGTAATTGATGCAATTACGAACGGACTAGGTATTGCGAGTTTTTTCCTAGCCGAAGGTATCAAATATGCTGGCAGTGCCGGCAATGGTCGAATTTCATTTTACCTTGGAGTTTACGTATTTTATTTTTTCCTTTTTTTTCTGATTACCTTTTGGTTATGCTCAATCCAATCATAACCAAAAGGTAATCAGAAAAAAAAGGAAAAAATAAAATACGTAAACCGTAAACTAAGTATGGTAAATCTGATCAGTTATAACTATTTCCAACAATAAAACAAAAATTTTTGGAATAAAATAAATATCTCTTTATTTTTTATATTCGAGGATTCGATTTTCCTCTCAAAACGACATTTATTTTACAAGTTATATTCCAGAATTTGAAAAAGTATAAGAATGTAATAGAGTAAGTGTCTTTAGAGTAAGTGTCTCTAGAGTAAGTGTCTCTATCAAGCATATTTTGATGCCACGCAGCGTGCTCGATATATGAATTTTTAGCGTTTTTTTTTTTATTGTTTTATTGTTGGGAATAATTCTAACTGCATTGGATAAAAATTTTAAAATTTTGATTCTATGTTCTGAATCAATTCTTACTTGTTCGTGTTCCGGAGCTAAAAGCATTTTTTTAAAATTTAAACTTGATGCTGACTTTACAGTAAATTCATTGATTAAGTTAAACAAATAATAAATTTCGTTTGATAATGATTTTGTATGAAATGGGTTTAGTTTATGTTCAAATTCGAAGCGGTTAATAATAAGAAGGAGACCATGAATCTTATTTATCCAAAACTTTTCTATATAATTTTTTATATAAATTTCATTTTCATTTATAGTTGAGAGTGAAAACAATTTTTTGATTCGTCCGCGATAGGCTCCATTTA